TCTCTGCTAATGGATCAGATTGCACCAATATCAACCCCTTTTCTTCTATTTATTCCAAGGCAAGAATTCAACAACCCCTTAATCAAAATCATCAAAATCAAAGAACTATTCATACGTTGTTGAATAGAAATACGGGATTTCAATCGTTGATAATTTTGTCATCATCCAATTGTTTTCGAATGGGTCCATTCAATGATGGAAAATATCATAATGTGATAAAAGAATCAATTCAAATTACAGAAGATCTTCGAATTCCAATTAAGAATTCCCTGGGGCCTTTAGGAACAGCTTTTCTACTTGCAAATGTTTATTCATTTTACCATTTAATAACTGATAATCAGATCTTGGTAAATAACTATTTGGAACTTGCGAATTTAAAACAGACTTTTCAAGTAATTAAATATTTGGATGAAAATGAGAAAATTTATAACCCCGATCCACGCAGTAACATTATTTTCAATTTGAATTGGGATTTTCTTCATCTCAATTATTGTCAAGAAACATCTACAATAATAAGTCTTGGGCAGTTTATTTGTGAAAATATATGTATAGTCAAAAATGCACCACACCTAAAATCGGGTCAAGTTATACTTGTTCAAGTTGACTCTGTAGTAATACGGTCAGCTAAGCCTTATTTGGCCACTCCAGGAGCAACTCTTCATGGTCATTATGGGGAAATTCTGTACCAAGGAGATACTTTAATTACATTTATATATGAAAAATCGAGATCTGGTGATATAACCCAGGGGCTTCCAAAAGTAGAACAGGTCTTAGAGGTGCGTTCGGTTGATTCAATATCAATGAATCTAGAAAAGAGGGTTGGGGGTTGGAACGACCGTATAAGAAGAATTCTTGGAATGCCGTGGGCATTCTTGATTGGTGCTGAGCTAACTATAGTGCAAAGTCGTATCTCTTTGGTTAATAAGATCCAAAAAGTTTATCGATCCCAGGGGGTACAGATTCATAATAGGCATATAGAAATTATTGTACGTCAAATAACATCAAAGGTGTTGGTTTCAGAAGATGGAATGTCTAATGTTTTTTCACCCGGAGAACTAATTGGATTGTTGCGGGCGGAACGAATGGGACGCGCCTTAGAAGAAGCGGTTTGTTACCGAGCCCTCTTATTGGGAATAACAAGAACATCTCTCAATACTCAAAGTTTTCTATCTGAAGCGAGTTTCCAAGAAACCGCTCGAGTCTTAGCAAAAGCAGCTCTCAGGGGTCGAGTCGATTGGTTGAAGGGCCTGAAAGAGAACGTTGTTTTGGGGGGTATGGTACCTGTTGGTACCGGATTGAAAAGATTACTGCCCCCTTCAAAACAATATAACAAGAGCCCTTTGGAAATAAAAAAAAATCTATTCGAGAGGGAAATGAGAGATATTTTGTTTCACCACAGAAAATTATTTTCTTCCTTTCTTTCAAAGAACTTCCATGATAGAGCGGAACAATCATTTATAGGATTTAATGATTTTTAAAAGTGGATTCCTCTTTTTGACTATCTGTATTTGGTGCAGTCATTTGATTTGGTAATCAAAATAGTAAGCAATAGAAATAATGGCTTGGGCGTCTATCTACGGCCAATCTACGGTAGAAGAGAAGGTTCCATCGGAACAATTATTTATTTCAGTTCAAGGTTCCTCGTCTCTTTTTTTTGAAAAAGGGGGGGTGTGGGGAGAAATGACAAGAAGATATTGGAACATTAACCTGGAAGAGATGTTGGAGGCAGGAGTTCATTTTGGCCATGGTACTAGGAAATGGAATCCTAAAATGGCACCTTATATCTCTGCAAGGCGTAAAGGTATTCATATTACAAATCTTACTAGAACTGCTCGTTTTTTATCCGAAGCCTGCGATTTGGTTTTTGATGCAGCAAGCGGAGGAAAACAATTCTTGATTGTTGGTACCAAAAATAAGGCAGCTGATTCAGTAGCACGGGCTGCGATAAGGGCCCGGTGTCATTGTGTTAATAAAAAATGGCTCGGCGGGATGTTAACAAATTGGTCGACTACAGAAACGAGACTTCATAGGTTCAGGGACTTAAGAATGGAACAAAAAACGGGAAGACTCAACCGTTTGCCGAAAAGAGATGCGGCTGTGGTGAAAAGACAATTATCTCGCTTGCAAACATATCTGGGCGGGATTAAATATATGGCAGGGTTACCCGATATTGTAATTATCGTTGATCAGCATGAAGAATATACAGCCCTGCGAGAGTGTCTCATTCTGGGAATTCCAACAATTTGTTTAATCGATACAAATTGTGACCCTGATCTTGCGGATATTTCGATTCCAGCGAATGATGACGCTATATCTTCAATCCGCTTAATTCTTAACAAATTAGTATTCGCTATTTGTGAGGGCCGTTCTAGCTATATAAGAAATCCTTGATTAATAATAAGATAAATAACTTTTACTTCGAAAATCCGATAGAATCGGTTATTGTTTCTTATTTATTTTGAAAAATGGATAAATGAAGATATTATGTAATTTCTTAGTATTCAAAATATTAATTGATATTCAAAAGATCCGATTCAAGTAGACAAAGAGATGGTTGAATCAAAATAATTTTCTTTAAAGTTCCATTTTTTTCCAGAGGACAATATGAATGTGCTATCATGTTCCATCAACACACTATACGATATATCCGGTGTGGAAGTAGGCCAACATTTCTATTGGCAAATAGGGGGTTTCCAAGTCCATGGCCAAGTACTTATTACTTCTTGGGTTGTAATTGCTATCTTATTGGGTTCAGCTACTATAGCTGTTCGGGACCCACAAATCATTCCGACTGGGAGTCAGAATTTTTTCGAATATGTTCTTGAATTCATTCGAGATGTGAGTAAAACTCAAATTGGAGAAGAATATGGCCCTTGGGTTCCTTTTATTGGAACTCTCTTTCTATTTATTTTTGTTTCGAATTGGTCAGGAGCTCTTTTACCTTGGAAAATCATAGAATTACCTCATGGAGAGTTAGCCGCACCCACGAATGATATAAATACTACTGTTGCTTTGGCTTTACTCACGTCAGTGGCGTATTTTTATGCGGGTCTTAGCAAAAAGGGATTAAGTTATTTCGGGAAATATATTCAACCAACCCCAATCCTTTTACCCATTAACATCCTAGAAGATTTCACAAAGCCCTTGTCACTTAGTTTTCGACTTTTCGGGAATATCTTAGCGGATGAATTAGTAGTTCTTGTTCTTGTTTCTTTAGTACCTTCAGTGATTCCTATCCCTGTTATGTTCCTTGGATTATTTACAAGTGGTATTCAAGCTCTTATTTTTGCAACTTTAGCTGCGGCTTATATAGGTGAATCCATGGAGGGTCATCATTGAAATAGTCTTTTTTCACTTATTGCAAAGCAATGTATGTGTGGTTCACGATGATTTCCTTAAGGAAGAGAGATCTACAAGACTTTATATATGCTTTATATATGATAGAAAAAGAAAAAAGTAGGAACAAAAAAATCAAAGATTACGGAGTTGTAAAAAGAAAAAAGGAAAGAGATCCAAAAGATCTTTTTCCTAAACGAAAATTTTTCTTTCGTCCGCTTAATATCCTGCCTTTCCGTGACGAAGATTTACTTTTCTATTGATCAGCCAATCTTCTTATTCAAATTTATTCAAATCATAATTTGAATAAGATATATGTTTACGACGTGTGATTACATAAAAAAGAGGAGAAACAATTCTACTTTACAGTAGATTTTATTCAACAATTGACCAAAAAAGAAATAATAAATAAAAATTGCATGAACTTCGATCAATTAAATAATGATATTTCTATGCAATAATTCGCCCTAATCAATTTAATTTGTCTATTTAATTCTATTCGGCTGGAATAATGATAAAGAAAACGGAAAGGAGAAAAGAATTTACAAAAAACGGGATTCCTAAAAAAATGGATTGATTCTCGAATCTGATTGAATCTAATGGTTTACGTTATGGAAGAAAGACATGTATATGTGATATTAGGTATTGGCTGGTTCTATATGAACTAAAGATCTATTTCATTTGCCCTACTGTTGTGTGTGGGTTTCAATGGAAGTCCTTTCGTATTCTTGTGGCTGTGAATTGGATGAATAAAGAGATGAAATCAAGAAAAGATGGAAGAATTGAAATAACAGTTCGGAACCAAGAAATGGAAGAACGAAAGTTCTATGGATTTACAAAGACTCTGTGTATAGAAAGGAAAAAAGAGATATCGGAGTAGTTCTGATTCTGAATATATAATATTCTTACTTAAATTCGAAGTTCTTAGTTACTTTGACTGGATGAATCCTATCGCTGGAATAATTAAGTCATAATTCATTGGTTGATTGTATCATTAACCATTTCTTTTTGTTGGTACGAGGAACTTATCATGAATCCACTGATTTCTGCTGCTTCCGTTATTGCTGCTGGATTGGCCGTAGGGCTTGCTTCTATTGGACCTGGAGTTGGTCAAGGGACTGCTGCGGGTCAAGCCGTAGAGGGTATCGCAAGACAGCCCGAGGCAGAGGGAAAAATACGAGGTACTTTATTGCTTAGTCTAGCTTTTATGGAAGCTTTAACGATTTATGGATTGGTTGTAGCATTAGCACTTTTATTCGCGAATCCTTTTGTTTAAATCTTGAAATCTTAGAAATAGGAAAAGTATGTATTTTTCCTATTTTATTGCCTTGGATTTGTCGTTTGCTTTTTCAAATTAGATCAAGATATCACTCCTACAATTCCTTATTCGTTGAGAAAATAACTTACGGGAAGGGCTGATTTGCAGATGAGGAATTAGCATATCGTCTCGCTTTCATCCTTTCCCTTCGTAGTACAAGGGAAACTCTTTTTATGAGGTCTTGCAGCAATCAAGGGGTAGTTCATACTTTCTAACTCGAATATTTTTTGACTTGATTTCAAAAAAAAGAATAAAGAAAAAAGAGGGGTAAAATGATAGAAAACGAATTCTGGTCGATAAGTCTATCTATAAGAGGAAATTATATGAAAAATGTAACCGATTCTTT